ATCAGTTACTAAAAGAATACAAAAGGCTTTTATTGTGTCACTTAAGTTATATAGGAATTCCTGAGCCCAAGAGTTAAGAATAACAAGTTCTTCATTACCCAAAACAGAATAACCGCTTAGAATAACGAAACAGATTATATTTGTCGAGAAGTGCAAAATCGTATGTATACGATCCTCGTTGTGTATCTTGATTAATTGGATAGTTCCTTTGTGGATTCCTATACGAAGGTTTTGTAGATGTGTCTCCGAGTATTCCTTGATCATTTCCTCCAAGAGAAGGGTTTCCTCTAATTCTATGAATTTTTCTAGAATACCCTTTTCTTGAATATCATTCAAAACATTTTCAGATTGCCTAGTATTCCACCAATTAGTAATCCAAGATTCCAGACTTTTATTAAATGAGAGAGAAATCCACCAGGGCAAAAATACTAGAGATGCAAGATATAAAAGAGGAGTGAATGCTTTCTTTTTTGCCATTTTTTCATTTCATCTGTTAATTTTTAATGAACCCGCCTCATTAGTCGACTCTATGCGATCCAATATTTCGAAAATTTTTCACTGACTACTTAGAGTCCGGAATAAAAAAAAATGGAGGGAAATTTCTATATTTCAAAATGGTTTGCTATATGATATATAACATGAATCCCTTATTTCGATTTGTTCTTTGTTTTGTTTGTTATTAAATTGAGTTGTATAGATTTCCATACACATAAAAGACTACAAAAAGAGTTTTTTATGGTTGTTCCGTATACGTCTTCTTTAACTCGAATGAGTGTTCTGAAGAAACTTCAGTTAAGTTATGTTATAGAAAAGGGGGATTCTTTAGTTTTTCCTTCCTGCTGAGAAAGCATTCATTCTTTTCAGCTCATTTCTCAAAATACTTCAATCGGTACACGCAAGAAATAGGCCAATTCGGCAGCTTTTTGTTCAATTTCCCGTGGAGTAATATTCTCATCAGTACGAGTCAAGGGAATGACCCCCTGGCCTCTGATGTCCATATAAAGGACACGACGAGCATAAATACCCTCTTTAACTTCTATTCTGATGGACTGAATATCTTTTATAAGGAATCGGAGGAAGATGCGACGGTTTTTTCCAGGAAATCCCCAACGAAAAATACACACTATTCCTTCTTTTCTATCGAATCGATCATAACCGCCCCCTACATTCCACGAAATTGTGCACCACAAATAGGAGCTAATAAAGAGACCTGCGATCCCATAGAAATACATCACGATCCCTTGTGGAAAAAAAAGGATTTGCTGAGACGGAAATAAAGATATCAAGTTTCTACCAAGATAACTGGAAGTTCCGACCAATAAGAATCCTAATGAACCTAAGAAAAGGATAACGGCCCAGCAGAAATTACTTGTTTTTCGAGACCCCGTTATAGGTTCTATCCATATATGTTCTGATCGACAACTCATGCTTGATCCGGTTTCGTTTTATTGGAATTGAGAGAATACCCCAGACTTTACTCTTTTTGTTTCCGAAGTAACTCTCATCAACTAGTACTAGTTTGCTGTGAACCTTTAGGAGTAATTCATCAAATTGGTTCGATCTAAAATAATAACATACCCTTCGTATGATCCCATCGATATAGATAGACCTACTTTACATTTCAGCCATCCAGCGATCCTGATCTATTTTCAAATAGATAGAATTCCTTTACCCATATATAATCTTTCTGCAGGCATAAGAGCCTTTCCTTTATGTTCGGCGGAAGCCGCATGTTATACCATATTCCACTAAATAGATATATGTGTTATGATACAAGTCTAAGTTTTGAAAAAAAAAAAGATGGGAGTTGGGCCCGTCGGATCTAAACAGCCTTGTTTTTTTGAACATGAAGAGATAAAGAAGCCATTGCCATTGCCGGAAATACTAGGCCTACTAAAGGCACCAAAACAGAGGGAAAGTCGAAAGTTGTCATAGAATGGATACCTCGATTTACTATTTGTACCTGTTATTATTATTTATTTTATTTTTTTTATAAAGATATCTTATAATAATTCTAATTAATAATTGTAATTTTTATTAATGAATATAATATTTATTAAATTCGAATTTTAATTAGTATAGATCTAAGTATATATCTAAATGAGTATATAATGGACTTATTCATCTTTCTACATGAAAGATATGTAAAAGATATGTATGATAATCGCCTTTATTATTTTCTTCGTCTTTTGCTCTTGTCTTCTAATAATTAAAAAAAGAAAAAAATTTCTTACAAATAGTCGAAAGATTCGTTAGAATCCGACCCAAAGGGGATTCTTAATCAAAATGGAAATGGGATTCTCGGGAGATATAGAAAGATACAAAACTCTATATCTATATTTTCTATATTTGAATTATATATACATACGTAAGACGGGAAGAGGAAATTCATTTTATTTTCCCAATTTCACGAAAAGAAGGATTCACTCTTTTATCTTGTTAATAGAGGCTTCTTAACTTCTTAATTAGTTTAATTAGTAATCGGGAATAGAGATAAAAA